ACCTTATTATTCTTATTCGTTGTTGATAAAGTTGATAAAAGTAAATTTCTATTGACTGCTTTAGGTGCTTCTTTTCCCCATAAAGATATTGAATAGAAAGAACTGTTTTTAGTGGTACTGTAATTTTGAAAATGGATGCGCAAATGTCCATCAAAGGTAAGTAAATACATCCGAAACATATAAAATGCAGTTAATCCTGTTGTGAAGGAAGCTATTATTGCAAAAATTGGTGAATACAACCAACTATCATTAAGAATTTCATCTTTGGACCAAAAACAAGCAAGAGGTGGAATACCACAAAGAGAGAGTGTACCTAATAAAAAAGTAATTCTTGTAATTGGAACATATTTTGTTAAACCGCCCATAAGAACCATATTTTGACTTTTATCCGGCGAATATCCAACAATAGGTTCCATTGAATGAATAATAGATCCAGATCCCAAAAACAATAAAGCTTTCGAATAGGCATGAGTGATCAAATGGAATAAAGCGGCTCGATAAGAACCTATACCCAGAGCTAACATAATATAACCCAATTGAGACATTGTAGAATAAGCTAAACTTCTTTTAATGTCTCTTTGAGCAAGAGCCAAAGTAGCTCCTAATAGTACTGTTATTACACCTATTAAAGAAATGAGATTCATTATGTAAGGTATAACTATGAAAAGAGGAAGAAGCCGAGCTACAAGAAAAATTCCCGCAGCTACCATAGTAGCAGCATGTATAAGAGCCGAAATGGGAGTGGGTCCTTCCATAGCATCAGGTAACCATATGTGAAGGGGGAATTGCGCAGATTTAGCAACTGCACCGACGAATAAAAAAGAAGCACACAGAGTAGCAAATAAAGAATCTACTCCATTATTATGAACCAAGTTATTAACTATTTCGAACAAATCCCGAAATTCTAAACTACCTGTTATCCAATAAAGTCCTAAAATTCCTAATAATAAACCAAAATCTCCTATACGATTGGTTACAAAAGCCTTTTGACAAGCGCTTGCTGCAATCGGTCGTGTGAACCAAAAACCTATTAGTAAATACGAACACATTCCTACAAGTTCCCAAAAAATATAAATTTGTATCAAATTGGAACTAGTAACCAATCCCAACATAGAAGTATTGAAAAAACTCATATAAGCAAAAAATCTCAAATATCCTTGATCATGAGACATATAATTGTCACTATAAATAAGAACCATGATTCCAACAGTAGTAATTAATATTGACATAATAGAAGTAAGTGGATCGATCAAGTGTCCGAACTCTAAAGAAAAATCATTATTGACGGTCCAAGACCATAGATATTGATAGATAAAATTTCCATTTATTTGCTGAATAGACAGATTGGCCGAAAACACCATAGCTATACTTAGCATCAAAATACTTGGAAAAGCCCACATACGACGAATATTTTTGGTTGCTGCGGGAATAAGCAGAAGTCCAAATCCTATTAACATTGTAACTGGAAATGGAAGAAAAGGTATTATCCATGCATATTTATATGTATGTTCCATAAAAAAAAACAAATTTTCATCTTTTTTCTTATAATTGGAATTGTTTCCGATTCACCAATTCTTATCGCTTTTGAAAGGAACAATAAAAAAATCAACAAAAAAAGATATAAAAACCTCAATTTTTTTTTTAATTATTCTAACTTTTGTTAGATCTTAGATATTGGAAATATTTAAAAAGTTACACAATTGGTTGGTCAAATGATATGACCAACCAGTTAGGTAAGAGTAATTACTTAGTTATTAACTTTATTAATTAAAGAAAGTATTTATTAAAATGGGAAATGTAAGATTTTGAATCATTCTATGACTATACTACTATTCCATTTTAGCAATATGTAACCATATCATATACTATAGTCTATAGTATAGTTAAGTAAAAACAATTATACCAAAACAGTAGAATATGGATCGTAGTATGCATCAATAAATCGACTCAAAAAAAAAGACCTAGTTATTCTAGTGCATTTATTTGTAGTAAGTACCTAATTTTTTGCGGAACTGATTGATTGGGTTCCAATCCAATAAGAAAGTTCTTATAATACTCCTTACTTCGTATAGAACTGAAATAAAAAATAACAAAAAATGGAAGTACCTCTTCTTAGGTAACGGAATGTCTTGTTTAACATATTAACTACTGCCAGTTGTAGTTAAAGTTTGAACTTAAATTATAGACACGGCACTACGAGCTTATTTAATTACAACTAAATTACAACTAATATAATAGTCAGAAAAATTTCTTTTCAAATTTTACTTTTCTTTTTTCCATTTTTTTCCCCAGTGTATTATATATATTATATATTTATATATAAATAATATATTTGTATTGTATGTTATGAAAGAAAAAACTATTATCGACGGAATTAAGTACAGAAAATGTCTAAAAAGAACGATCTATTTTGAGCAATACATGTCTTTCACATACAACAATAAAAATGAGTAACTCTTTTTTTTGAATGGCAGTTCCAAAAAAACGTACTTCTATATCAAAAAAACGTATTCGTAGAAATATTTGGAAGAAAAAGGGAAATTTAGCTGCAATAAAAGCTTTTTCTTTAGCAAAGTCAGTTTCTACCGGAGATTCAAAAAGTTTTTTTGTGCAACAAACAACAGGTAAGAAAATCTTGGAATAATCTGCATTTTCATGGCTATAAGAACTTCCAATTTTAGAATATGAATAATTCCCATTAACTAGTGTATTGAACTCCTCAAGATTAGTTAGAACTAGTGGCTATGATATGTAGAATAAGAATTCCTCTGTACGCCGGGTCTAGTTCTAAGTATTATTATTTTTTTTTATTCTTGTTTTTCTTTTATTAATTATTAGATTTAATATTTTTGAATTCGTGAGATGGGTTTTTTTCCTATTAATTTTCTTTTCACAATAGAAAAATCTTTGTTCATTCTATTTTTCTATTGTGAAAAGAAAATTCAATTAAAATTGTGATGAAACTCTTTTTTTTTTTTTTCATTTATCTTATCTAATTTCGCGGATTCCAAATAAATAAAATAAAGAAAAAAAAAAAAAATAGAAAAAGGGGACAATTCTTAGTTTCTATCTTGACTGAAAACAAAACTTTCAAGTTTCAAGTGTTTCGGAATAACTTAGTATATAAATAGTACGTAAAAGTTGATTGTTAAAATTGAACTTATGACGATACGAACTAAGAATTTTTGATGAAAATTCAAAGATGAATTTTAAAGAGCTCTTATTCATCAGTTCTAATGTTTCTTAAACTATATTGAATCCTAGAATCTAGATCTAGACGATTCAACATGAATTGACTATACTTATTTCAAGTAAGCCGCTATGGTGAAATCGGTAGACACGCTGCTCTTAGGAAGCAGTGCTAGAGCATCTCGGTTCGAGTCCGAGTGGCGGCATACTCTAAAAGAGATATAATGGATCCTATAATGTATTTAATTCCCGATTTCAATTCTGTAATGGGACCCCTTTTATGTATGATATTTGTGACTTTAGAACATATATTAACTCATCTCTCTTTTTCGATCATTTCAATTGTGATTACGATTCATTTAATGACCCTATTAATCCACGAAATCTGGGGGTTACGTGATTCATCAGAAAAGGGAATGATAGCTACTTTTTTCTCTATAACAGGATTATTAGTTATTCGTTGGATTTCTTCAAGACATTTTCCATTAAGTAATTTATACGAGTCATTAATCTTCCTTTCGTGGAGTTTTTCCATTATTCATATGATTTCCAAGATATGGAATCATAAAAATGATTTAAGCGCAATAACCGCCCCAAGTGCTATTTTTACCCAAGGTTTCGCCACATCGGGTCTTTTAAGTGAAATGCATCAATCGTCAATATTAGTACCTGCTCTACAATCTCAGTGGTTAATGATGCACGTAAGTATGATGTTATTGAGTTATGCAGCTCTTTTATGTGGGTCGTTATTATCAGTTGCTTTTCTAGTCATTACATTTCGAAAAAGCATCGATATTTTTTGTAAAAACAAAATTTTCTTAATTAAGTCATTTTTCTTTGGCAAGATCGAATACGGGAACGAAAAAAAAAGTATTTTAAATAAACACACTTCTCTTCTTTCATTCCGAAATTATTACAAATATCAATTAACTCAACGTTTGGATTATTGGGGTTATCGTGTCATTAGTTTAGGATTTACCTTTTTAACCATAGGTATTCTTTCTGGAGCAGTATGGGCTAACGAAGCATGGGGATCCTATTGGAATTGGGACCCCAAAGAAACTTGGGCATTTATTACTTGGACCATATTCGCGATTTATTCACATACTAGAACAAATCAAAGTTTGCAAGGTACAAATTCGGCACTTGTAGCTTCTATAGGATTTCTTATAATTTGGATATGCTATTTGGGGATCAATCTATTAGGAATAGGTCTACATAGTTATGGTTCATTCACATTAACATCTAATTGAATAAAGGAATACATAAGAACATCGTCCCATATATAACGAAAATTTGTGCGAGTTTTTGAGAACCCTTTGAATCATTTGAATCACAAGGAATCATATTCAAAGGGTTCTCAAAAACTCGGAATACATCTTATTACAATTCTAATTCACTAAATGATTTCAAAAATATGAAAAAAAAAAAAAAATTCTAAGACTTCGCTTTCTGTCTCATTAATGAAAACTATCTATGAAAATAATTAGATAGGATAACTTGTACCTTGTCAACTGACAGCGAGAGAACGAAATCCGGATAAATACCAATCCCTATTACGGGTAAAAAGATACAGATCGAAACAAATAGTTCTCGTGGTCCAGAATCCACAAAATTGGAGTTTAGAACATTGAATAGTTTGTATCCGTAGAACATCTGACGTAACATAGATAATAAATAAATAGGAGTTAATATCATTCCAATTGCCATTACAAAGATAATTAGCATTTTGGACATTAAAAGATATTTTGGGCTAGTAATTATTCCCCAAAATACTACTAATTCCGCAACAAAACCACTCATTCCTGGCAATGCAAGAGAAGCCATCGAGAAACTACTAAACATGGTAAATATTTTTGGCATTGGGATGGATATCCCCCCCATTTCGTCGAGATAAACAAGACGTGTTCTATCACAACTCGTTCCTACCAAGAAAAAAAGTGCAGCACCAATAAATCCATGAGAGAGTATTTGTAAAATGGCTCCGTTCAGTCCCATGTCAGTTATAGAACCAATTCCTATAATTATGAAACCCATGTGAGATACGGAAGAATAGGCTATTCTCTTTTTTAAATTGCGTTGACCAAGAGAGGTTGAAGCTGCATAGATTATTTGTATTGTCCCTACTATCACCAACCAGGGAGAAAATATAGAATGGGCGTGCGGTAATAATTCCATATTGATCCGAATCAATCCATATGCTCCCATTTTTAATAAGATTCCGGCTAGAAGCATACATGTACTGTAATGCGCTTCTCCATGAGTATCTGGTAGCCATGTATGTAGGGGTATAATCGGCGATTTGACAGCATAAGCAATAAGGAAGCCCAAATAGAATATTATTTCTAATGTTACAGGATATGACTGATTAGCTAATCTTTCAAAATCCAATGTCGATTCGTTGGAACCATATAAACCCATACCTAGAACTCCTATTAAGAGAAAAATGGAACCCCCCGCAGTGTACAAAATAAACTTTGTAGCCGAGTACAAACGTTTCTTTCCTCCCCACATGGATAAAAGTAAGTAAACAGGAATTAATTCTAACTCCCACATGATGAAAAAAAGTAAAAGGTCTCGAGAAGAAAATAATCCTATTTGACCGCTGTACATTGCTAACATCAGGAAATAGAACAATCGCGAATTTCGAGTAACAGGCCAAGCTGCTAAAGTAGCTAAAGTAGTGATAAATCCTGTCAGTAAAATAGGTCCTATGGAAAGTCCATCGATTCCCAGTCTCCAGTGAAAATCAAAAATATTTATCCATTTGAAGTCCTCCCCCAGTTGAATTAATGGATCGTCCAATTGGAAATGATAACAGAACACATAGGTTGTTAGAAGGAGCTCTAAAAAGCATATACATATAGTATACCACCTAAAGACCTTATTCCCCCTATGAGGAAGAAAAAAAATTGAAGAACCCGCGAATATCGGCAAAACTACAAGTATTGTTAACCAAGGGAAATAACTCGTGATAAAGACAAGATGCGTTTTGACCAAAAAACCCGTGCTCGAAATAATATATTTTCTCGAGTACGGGTTTTTCTCGGTAAAAAGGAATCAAATGATTCAAGTGGAGTTTTTTATATTATAACGTATCAATAAGATAGACCCATGCTGCGAGTTGTTTCATGCCATAAATAAACACGGACACTCAAAAAATCTGTTGGACAAGCGGATTCACATCTCTTACAACCTACGCAGTCCTCGGTTCTTGGCGCAGAAGCAATTTGCTTAGCTTTACATCCGTCCCAAGGTATCATTTCCAATACATCTGTGGGGCAGGCTCGTACACATTGAGTACACCCTATACATGTATCATAAATTTTTACTGAATGTGACATTGGGTCTATAAATTCCAGTTTTGAACATAAAAAATTTTCGATCTGGTAAAGTAAAATCGGTAGTAAAGTAAACAAATTATATATTTATATTGTAGACACCAGACGAATCAATGGTTTATCAAAAAAATCTTAACTTAAGAATCAATAGATTTCTAAATATGTTCGTGAGAAAGGACCAAGAAACTTTGATTTCCGTTTCAACAACCATGATCATACGAGTCACACATGTGACTTCACATTGGCCAACAGATTGTCAATATTTCAATAGTAATATTGAAATATATTACTATAAAAAATAAAAAAAAAAGAAAATTATATAATTTTCAATTTGTATATATATATTATGTCTTTATTTATATGATATACTAATTATTGACTAATTTTTCAACAAATTCGATTGATTGATACGAGTTGATTTTCTGTTACGATAGATCGACGAAACAATAGCTAGCCCAATAGCTGCTTCCGCGGCCGCAATGGCTATAACAAAGATTGAGAAAATGTCTCCTTTTAATTGGCGATTATCAAATATATCTGAAAATGTTACGAGATTAATATTAACCGAATTTAGTATAAGCTCAAGACACATAAGTGCTCTAACCATGTTTCGACTTGTGATCAGTCCATAGATACCGATAGAAAATAAATAGACGCTCAAAAAAAGTACATATTCGAACATCATCGACTAACTCCTCATCAACAATCTCGATTCATTTCAATATGAACAACAATTCAACCAATTTGGTTGACTAGAATCGAGCAATTACAGAAAAAAGAGGGTATTGGTAGTAAATTAAACTAAAAACTTTTCCTTTTTCATTTGATTTCGAATTTCTAATAATTTTGTTAATTCTAAGTATTTATTATTGACGAGCTGTAGTAATTGCACCTATTAAAGAAACTAAAAGAATTATAGAAATGAGTTCAAACGGAAGATAAAAATCTGTTGATAAATGAATTCCAATTTGTTGAACGTTACTTATAAGGTCCTGTTCTATAATCTGGTTTTTTCTTGTAGTCCAAATAATTCCGTACCATGACGTATCTAGGATAGTAGTAATTAGTGAAAAAAGAATACTTGTACAAACCAGTGAAGTGATCCCATCTCCTACAGTCCAAAGATAGGAATCGTTGGAATATTCTGAACCATTCATGAACATAACAGCAAATATGATTAAGACATTTATGGCTCCCACATAAATAAGGAGTTGTGCGGCAGCTACAAAATAGGAGTTCGATGGAATATAGAATAAAGATATACAAACAAGAACCAATCCCAACGAAAAGGCAGAATAAATTGGATTGGCAAATAATACTACTCCTAGGCCTCCTAATATAAGAAATGATCCCAGAAATACTACAAGTATATCGTGTATTGGTCCAGGTAAATCCATTATGTATAACAGATAAATAAGTCGAAATATTTCATGACCTTACTAAATAGTCCAGGAAAAATAAGGGTGTTACCCTTATTTTTTTCTTTATATGATAGGTTCCTAATTGAATTAAATCTTAATATGGATTAATGTAGATATAGATAAAGTTATTAAAGTTATCGGCCAATCCTACTTTTTTTATCTGAAAGACAAAAGAAAAGATTGGAATTTTCTATTTCGAAATCATCACGAAAACATATTCTTGGTTTAAATCAAAGAGTAATTCTCAACAATCAATAGTTATTATTTATAGTTATTATTTGTAGTTTCTGAACAATCAAAATAAAAGAGGCTTGGATCCTTTATATAAAAAAAAATCTTAGTAATCGGTAATCGTTCTTGAATCAAGGAGTTTATCTTTGTCTATTTTGATTTGGGTCGAATTCATAACTGTTTGAATTGTGTAATCTCCAATTACTGACATTGGTAACCGACCCAATGCAATTTGATTATAATTCAATTCGTGGCGATCATAAGTAGAAAGTTCATACTCTTCAGTCATCGATAAACAGTTTGTTGGACAATACTCGACGCAGTTACCACAAAATATACAAACCCCAAAATCAATACTATAATTAAACAATTGTTTTTTTTTAATATCTTTTTCAAATCTCCAATCAACAACGGGTAGATCTATGGGACATACACGAACACATACTTCACAAGCAATACATTTATCAAATTCAAAGTGTATTCGACCGCGGAAACGCTCTGATGTGATCAATTTTTCATAAGGATATTGAATAGTTACAGGTAAACGATTTGTATGGGATAAGGTAATTATGAAACTTTGACCAATGTACCTTGCAGCTCGTATTGTTTGTTGACCATAATTTATGAACCCGGTCACCATAGGGAACATATTGTGGATCTCCGTGAATAAATTGATGTTTCTTTCTCTTGTTTAAGATTGGTTATGAATCTAGAATATCGTTATTTTCTTCTTTTATTTATATTATTTATAGTGAAACAAGTTGGGAAGAAGTTGTCAATAATAGATTACCCAGGGAAATAGGTAACAGAAATTTCCATCCAAGATTTAATAGCTGATCCATTCTCATCCTCGGTAAAGTCCATCTTGCTGTGATAGGAATGAACAGAAACAAATAAGCTTTAGCTAATGTAATAAATATACCAATTGTCATTCCAAAGACTCCGGCCATTTTATTTATTCCGAAAAGTGCAGGAATAGATATGTACGGAATAGAGAAATTCCACCCACCTAAGTAAAGAACTGTTATAAATAATGAAGAAACTAATAAATTTAGGTAAGAAGCAAGGTAAAATAAAGCGTATTTGATACCTGAATATTCTGTTTGATAACCTGCTACTAATTCCTCCTCTGCTTCTGGTAAATCAAAGGGTAATCTCTCACATTCTGCTAGAGAAGAAATTAGAAAAACTACAAACCCTATAGGCTGACGCCACAGATTCCACCCCCAAAAACCATATTTTGACTGCGCCTCAACTATATCAACTGTACTTAAACTGTTAGATAATCATAGTCGATAATAACATCACTGTTCATATCGCTATTTCAAAACCGTACATGAGACCTCAGCTTCATACGGCTCCTCTACGGCCACAAATAAATGTAAGGACTTGTTTGGTAGTATCGTCATCTTTATTTATATAGTAAATATACACCGGGAGTCCCAAATTAGACCAATGAAATTCCGTTTGCTAGAATAAAAAGGTGCTTCTGAATTGATCTTATCCGTTAGAATTTCAATTTATCTTTGTTCGGTAATAACTTAATCCTTCAATAAAATACTCGTTATATCAATAAATATGTTCTATCAATAACTATAAAGAATTAGAACGAATTGGGCATTAATTCCAAATTTTATTTATGATAAGAATTCTATATGTATAGATTATAGATATGGATGGGGAAAAGAAAGAAAAAATAAAGATCTTTTTTATTTCTTATTTATTCATTTTCTTTTTTTGCATCCCATTTCTTTTGTTCCTGTTCTTCTTTCTCAGAGGAGGGGGTACTCTGAAAAAAAAAAAAGAAATATAAATAAAGGATTAATTCGTTTTTGATAGTCATTTCTTTAATCAGTGAATAAGAGCATACTCTAGATCGGAATCATGGGGAAGTACTGCTTGGTCATTTCTACCAACTTAAAGTCCTCATTATGATTCGTTTTATCCAAAGTTTTATGCAAAAATACCTTTTTTTGCTACCTTACATTATCTCCATTACTAATCTTTTGTGTACCTTAGTGTTCCTAACTGTCCACTGATTTTTGATTGATCCCCGGTATGGTAATACATATAAGACAGTAGTAGAAACCCCATACGGTCGATCTTTTGTACCCGCTTCAAGATATGATAATTAGTCAAAGAATCTTAATCTTGGGGTAAACAGTTTACACTGCTTGTGTTTATTATTCTTGTACATAGGGAATGAGATTTTACCTTCTTACTGCAAATTTATAAGCAGTTTTATTTTACTCATATAACTATCTAGTTTAACTCATCGACCCTAATGATGAATAAAAAATGAAAATATCCATTCAATATATTCAACCTCTTTACTTTATTTCTAGCGAGGAGGGAAAATAATCATGTTCCAACGAATCACACGTAGAGATATTGATAACACACATAGAGTTAATGGTATTTCATAGCTAATAGATTGAGCAGCAGCCCGTAGACCACCTGAAAAGGAATATTTATTGTTCGATCCATATCCTGACATAAGAAGTCCAATAGGAGCAATACTTGAAATGGAGATCCATAAAAAAACACCTATACTGAGATCGGCTAAAACAAGGCGAGACTCAAAAGGGATTACTAAATAACTTAGTAGAACTGATATGACCGCTATAGACGGTCCCACGCTAAACAAACGAATATCTCCTCTAGATGGGAGGAGGTCCTCTTTAAAAAGTAATTTGGTCCCATCTGCTAGAGCTTGAAGAATTCCTAACGGGCCGGCATATTCAGGCCCAATACGTTGTTGTATTGCTGCAGATATTTCTCTTTCTAACCACACAATTACTAGTACCCCTATAGTGATTCCCAATATAAGGGTGAAAATAGGAACAAAGATCCATATGAGTCCATAGACTTCTTTTAAGGATTCCGATCTAGAAAAAGAATTGATAGCTTGTACTTCTGTCGTATCAATTATCATTTCAACGATCAACTTCTCCCATAATGATATCTATACTACCTAGTATCGTCATGATATCGGCCAATTTCATTCTTTTAACTAGTTGAGGGAGAATTTGCAAATTGATGAAACCCGGTGGACGAATTTTCCACCTCCAGGGGAAAACACTACTGTCTCCTATCAAAAAAATTCCTAATTCTCCTTTTGGGGCTTCTACTCTCACATAAAGTTCTTGTTTCGACAATTCAAAATTGGGTGAAAGTTTTTTAGTAATAAATCTATATTCAAAATTAGTCCATTCGGCATTTTTTGCTCTATCAAAGCGTCGGACTTCTAAATTTTCATAGGGCCCCCCAGGAATTCCTTCTAGAGCTTGTTGAATAATTTTTATAGATTCTTTCATTTCACCGATTCGTACTAAATAACGAGCTAGTGAATCTCCTTCTTTTTGCCATTGGACTTCCCAATCAAATTTATTGTAACACTCATAACGATCAACTTTACGAAGATCCCATTGGATTCCAGAAGCTCGTAACATCGGTCCTGATAAACCCCAATTTATTGCTTCCTCTCCGCCAATAATGCCCACTCCCTCAACCCGTTCCAAAAAAATGGGATTCCGCGTAATAAGCTTTTGATATTCAACAATTCCTGTTAAAAAATAATCGCAGAAATCTAAAGATTTATCTATCCATCCATAAGGTAGATCAGCAGCGACTCCCCCAATACGGAAATAATTATGCATCATTCGCATACCTGTAGCAGCTTCAAATAGATCATATAACAATTCCCTTTCTCTGAAAATATAGAAAAAGGGGGTTTGTGCACCGATATCCGCCATAAAAGGTCCAAGCCATAACAAATGAGAAGCTATACGACTCAATTCCAGCATAATTACTCTAATGTAACTGGCTCTTTTAGGTACTTGAACACTTTCCAATCGTTCTGGTGCATTTACTGTTATTGCCTCTGTGAACATAGTGGCTAAATAATCCCACCGTGTTACATAAGGCAAATATTGTATAATTGTTCGATTTTCCGCTATTTTTTCCATCCCTCTGTGTAAATAACCCAATATGGGTTCACAGTCAATAACATCTTCACCATCGAGAGTAACGATTAGTCGAAGAACACCATGCATTGATGGGTGGTGAGGGCCCATGTTAACTATCATGAGATCTTTTCTTGTAGCCGGTAAAGTCATATCTTTTCTTCCTTAATTCATTATTCCATGAATTTCTCAAAATGAGATTCATCAAAATGAAAAATATAATAACTACTATTAACTAATAACTAAAGAAAAAAATTCAAACCAATCTTAAAATTAACGGGTTTTTGATTCCCGAATACCCAACTGACTAATTAATTTCTTATAACGTACTCTATTTTTCTTTGACAAATAATCCAGCAGACGTTGACGTTTTCCCAGAATTTTTCGTAGACCCCTTTGCGATAAAAAATCTCTTTTATGTAATTCCAAATGTAAAGTAAGTCCCCGTATCTTATCGGTGAAACTGAATACTTGAAATTCAACAGATCCGCAGTTTTTTTCTTTTTCTTGTCGAATAGCCGAGATGAATGAATTTTTGACCATAAAAAACAATTTTTTTCTTTTCCGTGGATTTTACCGATCAGGAAAAATAATAATTATTATTATACTAGTTATTTGAATCTAGTACACAAAAATTTAGATTTCTTCATATACACTACTTTAATTCATTCTTATTTGATTTAAATCAAATTTATTTTATTCTATCCAAATCAAATTGCAAATTTGATTTGGATAGAATAGAAGGGGATGATACATTTATGCATTCACAAACACGAAAGAGAATTATTTTTTTACCTAACTAAAAAAAATATTCTGTCAATTTATTCCTAGATCCAATTGATACGTAATTTAATCGGTATCGTGTACCAGAATGTAATATAGCGTATGTGTATATATTTCGGTTTTATCTACTGAATATGTCATGCGATAGATATATAGGAAATATTTCCTATTAACTAATTTTGAATCGCGGATACATATATATTCTTGACATACTGAAATGACTGCCGTTATTGGTATCAAACCAATAACGATTCATACAAGCTAAATCTTCTAATCGATAATTGGGCCAAAGAAACAATTTGAATTTAATGAATTTATCTGTTTCCGTACTAAGATGCTTTTCCTCGTTCAAAAATCGTCCACTGTTTTTTATGTTGTTTTGATTGCAAAATATTGTATTTCTATCCACAACATTCCAATTCTGGTTCCGGTAATTGAAACAAATTAGAATTCTCAATTCTCTACGACGTCTGGGAGATAGAATATTTTCAGGAACAAGGAAATCATAATAATTTTTGTTTCTATTCACAAGCATATTGCTGTTTTGTGCAACGGATCCATCAAGATTCTTTTTATCAACATATCTATTTTTTATTATGCATTTTCCATTAGTTTGGTGCTTATTCTTATCAACCAATGAAATACTTATGGTTTGGTATATAATATATTTTCCATCCCTTTTCATAGATAGACGAATTGGCTCGATAATAAATATTCCCCTTTTTATCAATTCTGTAAGAGTTAGGTCTTTCTGAATCAACATTGCATCCAGATGCATCTCTCCTCTTTGAATTGAGGATATAGCAATTCCCCTTGGATCTATCAGTCTAAGTAGAAGACAATATACCTGGATATTACTGATCATTCTTTGATTCAAGGGATCATCCCATCTTAATTGAAAAAGAAAATACTTTTTCAAGAAGAAATCCAGTTCCGCTTCTTTCTTGCTCTTGTATTGTTTTTTCTTTCTACCCCTTTTAATGTTTGTTCCTGTGTAATCTTCTTCAACATCTTTCTTTTTGTTTTGTTTTCGTAGATCTGATACAAGATCCCCTTGGCCTTGTTGTTCATTTTTTTTTTTATTTACGTCGATCTTTTCACTTTGACTAATATTTTCATTTCTATTAAAATGAAAAATAAGTAATTTGATTGGTATGATCCACGGTTTAATCTTATACGCATCAAAAAGTCGCACAAATTCTGGGAAAAACCAGAGCTCTAGATTTGATATGGTACGATATAACCTTTCTTGATTCATTCCCATCCAATCAAAAAAGTGTTTTTTTTTAGAATTTTGAGTTTCCGTTTTAGCATTTTTATGAATCTTGGTATCGATATACGTATTGGTTGAGGTTTCAATATCGAGATTATTTCTAAGACAAAAATGGAGAATTCTATAATCAAAAAATTTTCTATCCAGATTTTTGTTCGTATCAATAATAGATCCTTTTTCTAGATAATCACTAATAGCTATACTTATCAATCCATAAAATGATTCGGATTCCAGTGTATTAAAATTATATGTCATTTTTTTGTCCTTTACTTGTAACGTTGATCCATAAATATATGAGTCCTTACTATCCCCATAATTTATATATTTATATGAAAAAAGATAATATCCATAATGTTTTTTCCATTTTTCTTTTTGACTCATCAACGAATCCACTGCATAGTAATTTTGTTTCATGTAATGAATTAATTGGTCTTTTTTATATAAATCCAATTTTATTGAGTCTTTCTTTTGAATCGTACGACATTGATTGACTCTATTTTGCCATTTTTTCGATATTAAGTGGGCCCACTTGGTCTGAGATAAATTGTATTGATAATGACCCCGTAACCAAATTTTCCATTTATTCATCCCATACTTATGAATTTTCTTATGTCTTGGTTTGGAATTAAATATTCCTTGTGTCGTACAATAATTCTTGATTATATCCCTAAGAAAAGGATGGGTGCCGTGATATTGAAGTACAGATCTCAAATGATAATTGTTAAGTAATTGATTTTGTGATAATTTGTAAAATACATATGCTTGAGACAAAGAAGATAAGTCACAATAAATATTAGAATTTTTATTACTAATATTAGTATTAGAAAACGACTTTTTTATAGTTGAAATAAAGTTCATTGTATTTTGATTTGGTTTCTCAACCCCTTCTTGGTTTGTTTCGTCGTTGTAAATGGATTTATTGATAATTTTTTTTGTTGATTCAAAGAAAAGTTGTGCATTGGTCCTTGGAATCTTAATAATACATAGTAATATATCCATGTATGTTTTTTCAATGAAGGATTTCATAAAATAATGCGATTTACGTATTAATCGGATATTTTTTCTTTTGGATATTTGCCAAATATCCTTTTGTGATTCCGATCTTTTATTTTTATCATCACAAGTTAGAACTAGTTTTTTCTTGTCTTTTGTGATTCCTTTTATTTGAGCCTTAATTGTGATTATCTTATTAGCAAGATCTTTCATTTTTGTTTCTATGAGTGAAGAATTTTCATTTACACAATTCATGGATCGAATTTGAATGGTCGATTCTTGGATAATATTATTATTTATATTGGAGTCTTTTCTGTTTTCATTTGTTTCATATACTTTTACCTTCCTCAATTTCAATAAGAAAATGGGGTTTACTTTTTCAAGTTCTTTCATTATTAGGTTTCTAACTAGAACTATTTTGGTGACCCATCTTGTTTTTTCTTTTGAAATCTTTAAAAACAATTTTATTCTTTCTTTGAAAGTCCTTATAACTTGAAAAAAATGCTTTTTCACTTTTATCATTTTTTTTTCGAGTTCTTGAAAAATGGGTTCAAAAAAAGAAGGTTGTTTTCGGGGAGACCCCAAAGGCAGTTCTGCTTCCCTTCCCCAGACTGTTAAAAAACAAAAATTGTCTTTTTTCTCTTTTTTACTCATTTTCTGATCTCTATGATGAGATCGTATTTTAGATCTTCGCCAAGGTTTCAGACAGAAAGGAAATAGAATCTTTATCTGAATACCATCTGTTAACCAGTTTTGAGGAAATTCTGTTTCTGATAATTGAACACCATTATAGGTACATTTAACATGCATTTCTCTATTCCATTCCTTCAAATCCTCGTACCACTCGGGGAATTGCAATAATAACATACGACCAATATTTTTAGCTATTATCAATAAGGGTAATATAACGTATTTTCTAAGAAAAGATTGGGTTACTAACATTAAACCTCTTATTGCTTGAGTAAATAAAAAGGTATCCCAAGCTTCTGATATTGCTATTCGTTCATTTTCCTCTTCTTTCTCTTCATTTGTTTTCTCTTTTGTTTCTTCCTCCTCAAAATAAGAAATTTGCAATTCTGGGTTTCCCCCTACCCAATTCCTAAAAATGAGATGAATCATTTCAGAGATATCAAAAAATGAAAAACAAAATGTTTTGTCTATTCGATCCAAAAAAACTGGAGAATGCACGTTTGCTTGAAATATTTCCCAAGTAATTGTTTTACGTCTTTGAGCACGCATGGATCCTTTGATTATACCTCGTCGAAAATCTGATTGTTGTGAGTAACGTATCAAAGCCACTTCCTCTTCTTCATCACTAGTGCTAGTATAATTATTATTACCACTGGAATTAGTACTCTGATCATCAGTATAAATTACCACACGCTTGCCTTTTCTTGAACGAATTTCAGAATCCTCCGTTGATTCCTCGTCATTTTCTTCTTCCTCTTCTTCCGGATCGTCTGTCAATTTGTATGACCATCGAGAAACCCTTTTACTGATTTCTTCCATTCCAATAGATTTCTTTCTAATTGTTGTTAGATCGTTTGGATCAGTTGTAATTACATCAAATAAAAATTGAAAAGGTTTTGCTTGACTTTCTAAATCAATTCTTCGTGCGTGTTCAAAAGATAATTCATCGATTGAGTTTAAGAAATTCCCAATCGAACTCGAATTCAATAAAAATTCCTTGCTAACGTCGAACGTGTTCTTTTGATGTTCAAATTCTCGAGAATCATTATGAAATAGACCATGAATCTTATTTATCCAAAGCATTTCTACGGAATCTGCTGTCGAAGTTCTTAAATCATTCATGATTGCACGTAAATTGAATTTTTTTATTGTTCCTCGATAGGGTCCGTTCAAAAAGGGATCGTACATTTTTGGCAAGTATTCTTGTTCATTCTCATCATCGCACAATCTGGTCCTTTTTTCTAGCATATCTAAACCAAGAGATCCCTTCTCTTTTTCTAGAATTTTTATTCGACTTATCAATTCATTATTCAAGTTGTATTTTTTTTGTTCGTTAGTATAAACCCAATAATTATACAGGTCCTCGGGAGATAGTTTTTCTGTCGTGTACAAAGAAATTTTCCGTTCTACCATTTCTGAAAAAGTCGATAAACTGGGTGGATATGTAAAAGATATTATTTGTTTTCCATTACTTGGGCATATATAAAAAAAATATTGTGACATTTCATTTCGTACAGCATTTTCAAAACGATCATTTTTTATATATCTCAATGGGCGATTCCATCGTTTATAATCGAAAAGAAAAGTTACAATAGGCTTTTCAAACCAGAAATA